TAGGGGAAGAGGCGCTACGTCTAGGAATCAGCAAAACGAAAACTTTGTTATAAACTACCCCTTTTCCTTATCGGGATCGGGACTAAGAAGAATGGTTGGGATAACAAACATCCATCTCGTTCGTACTGTGGATACCCTTATAACCATCGAAGACTGTTGAAGTGATTAATTCCTGGAAATTAAGGGGCGTTGAGAACAAAGAAATTGTTGGAGGTTACAGTTTTATCTAGTACCAGTACCAACACGCGTGATATTAAGAAAAAGCTTTTGCAGGAAGGTTGGCTAGAGATTTCTTGTAAAAACATTAGCCCCACTCAGTTCATAATGATAATATTTCAATCTTTTTTGATTCCATTTATTATTCTATTCTCATTATGCACATAAGGGAGGAGCCGTATGAGATTTTCATCTCATGTACGGTTCTGAAACGGAGAATTCTTTGAATCGAATGACGACCGTAACGGATGTCAGCTCAATCTGAAGGCAATTATGCGGAAGCTTTACAGAATTATTATGAAGCTATGCGACTAGAAATTGATCCCTACGATCGAAGCTATATACTCTATAACATAGGCCTTATCCACACAAGTAACGGAGAACATACAAAAGCTTTAGAATATTATTTTCGGGCACTCGAACGAAATCCATTCTTACCACAAGCTTTTAATAATATGGCTGTGATCTGTCATTACGTGCGACTATCTCTACTATAGAAAGAAAAAAGGAAAAGAAAAAAAAAAAGGGGGGGGGGAAGAAAGAGCAAATACACTAATAAATACTCAAAAAAAAATAGGCTTTCTACATATGCATCGTGCAAAAAACGATTTTTATCAGCTGTAGCAAAGAAAGAAACTTCATAGAAATCGAAATATGAAGAAATCAATATGCCTAGATCGTTTATTCTATGGATAAAGGATCTAATTGATAGAGGAAGCACCGTAAAGATCAATTCGCGAGGTTTTGGGCCGATGCCGATCCACTAAGAACTGCTTTTTTATGTCATTATATGAGATAAAAGTAAGGAATCCACTTATGTAATAAAGTTGATCCCCTAAGGTATTAAGCAGCGGTGTAGCATCAGATCCCAAAGACAGTAAGTCTTTTCTTTCTTAGGAAGAAGGGTCTTTTTCAAAGATTCTATATCAAATTTGATATGAAACCGAGATAGATACCTTTCAGAAAATTCTAACTATAGTGTAAATGCTTCTATGTTATTCTTCTGGCGGTGGGAGAAAAGATAAAATGAAAGCAAGGCTGATTATTAATTTAATCAAAAGTCAAGTTTGAAACTCATGCTCATGGAATTAACCTCTTTTGGTTAACCCGCAAAAAAAGAATAAAGATCGATCTATGATAAATCTGATTCAATTCGATATACTAGATTCAAAAACCCGGGACACCAAAAGAATTGATTGCCGAGCCGTATGAGGCGGGAAACTCTCAAGTACGGTTCTAAGGAAAGGAATTGACCCTCCTATTCCGACCGGGGAGAACAGGCCGTTCGGCAGGGCGATTCCGAAATTGCGGAGGCTTGGTTCAACCAAGCCGCCGAGTATTGGAAACAAGCTATTTCGCTTACTCCTGGTAATTATATTCAAGCCCAGAATTGGTTGAAGATCACGGGGCGTTTCGAATAAGAAACTCTCTGTTTATTTAGAATTTTCTTTCTTTAGAATTTCCATATCTATGTTGTTTGGTATAATTAAAAATTAATTGTTTGTTAGCCCTATCAGTGAAATAAAAAGTATCTTTTATCTGGTACGAAACAACCAAAGAATTTCATTATATCCTTTCTAAGATCGTTCTATTTCGTCTGGTATTTCGTAGGGATAAACGATACAGGGATACGGTAGAAAATGTAGTTTTTCTCCTATTCTATTCAAATTAATAAAAGAGACCCTCGCAGGAATGTCTCTTATCCTAGTAATGACTAATGACCGCTCACGTGATTTGGAATAAAGTCATATGTTCTATATACGCCATTAAAGTAGCAGCTTCATTTAGGGACTTCTAATTGAGATCTGAATACACTAAGGTTGTACAAAAAAAATGGTTTTTGACAAATTTTTAGCCTGTAAGGGGTTTTATAAGATTAAAAAAGAGTCAAAAGGTCCGTTGAGCACCTCGTGGATATGTCATAATAGATCCGAACACTTGCCCTGAATCGACTTCCAGACATAATTGCTCTAGTGAATAACTAAAGAAAATAAATAGATGGGAGATAGAAGAAAGTCGAAGAGAAAGAAACTAATTCTAAGCATCTCTCATAGGTTCACCAATCACTTGACTGACTGTTGGCGGGTTTCTTTGTATGTGTTGTCCGGAAAGAGGAGGACTCAATGATTATTCGTTCGCCGGAACCAGAAGTAAAAATTTTGGTAGATAGGGATCCCATAAAAACTTCTTTCGAGGAATGGGCCAGACCGGGTCATTTCTCAAGAACCATAGCTAAGGGACCTGATACTACCACTTGGATCTGGAACCTACATGCTGATGCTCA